CAGTATAAAAAGTTTTTAATTCTTTCAGAAACACTTCCATAAGTCCACAGCAGATTCCTTGAAAAATAGGATAATGAAACTTCGCTGCATAAACACTGTGATATAAATCAACTCTCTCCAGCAGCGGCATATAATGCTCCAGCACATAGTCTGTAAATTCCACGCCTCCTGGTCTAAAGGTGTGAGGAGACCGCAGATTCAAGTCATTGTACCATCCGGCAGCTGCCCCCATCCTAAACCTCATTGCCAAGCAATCTAGTACCAGGGGTTCTGCATGATATCCCCATTTACAAGGGGCAAGAAATAGTCCGGCCCGGTCCTGCTCCCGTCTGATTTGACCATCAGAGTGCCCCCAAAGTGCTGGAGTATAAAACGGGGCTCTGGTCAATCTATTATCAAGAAGGTTGAAGTCGTTCACTCCCGAAGGAAATTCCCATTTTCTCTCTACTCCGGGGAAAAACATTCTTTCTGAGGATGTGACAGTCCCTTCTAAAACATCTCTGCCAGTCAGAATAGCGTTTTCAAGGAGTCTGGCCTGGGAGGGGACCTTGCATGGAGGATTCCCGAATTTCACCTAAGATATGTAGTTATAAAGATGCTCATCTCGAGGATAGAATACTTTTTATATGTCATCTTCATTCAGGTATCTGAGATACTTGTAAGAAACTCTTCCATCTGGCTTGATTCGACGATCCTCAACCTCTCCAACACCTGGCCTGGCGTCTGGGGAACCCGCCCTGGCTACACGTCTGTATCCATATTCCAGTTTGTCCAGGTCCTCATATGATATAGCTGGGCCAGCTTTGCTTACTTCTCTGCCCACATGACGATATCTGGGACTTCTCTGTCGTTTTGTCTTACCAGAAGTCGTCTCCTCTGATTGGGAACTGGAAGCTTGACCGCCTCGGGTGGTCACCATAGTGAAGTCTGCAAGTCACATGGAAAGCAGCAAAAGTCAGCTCATCAAGTAAAAATGTCCAACAACTTTAATAATTATTACAGTAAAGAGACACTCAAAGCCAGATGATTGAAAGGACTGGCCGATATGAGGACAATGCCCTAAGAGTTCCTAAGACAAAGCCTGGCTCTACATGCCCTAACGTACAGGGAAAGACTGAAATTGAACTCAATCGGCCAAAACGATTGAGTTTCACGGTGCCAAACGGACAGAGTTCCGGCTTAGCGGGGCGCATGTCCGAATAGCACCGGGAGTCCTCCACCTCAGGAAGACTCCAATCGGGGCGTCACCAAGCATCAAGCCCGAAGGCAGCAAGGTTGACTACCCAAAATGGCTCTTCGGATGCCCAGGGAGCGCTAGCTACACCACATGGCATCCGATGCCGCCGAATGTGGGTGGGAGATTGAACTCAACCAGCCCCACATATCAGTTGAGCAACCCTAGGGGGATTGAATAAAGGATTTATGCAATGTCGGGGTCAGACTTGATAATGCACCGGGTCTTAACTATGGCTACTAGGTGACAGGATGCGGGCAGACGGGTTATGAGCAAAAGAAAGGGATGATAAAAGAAGATTTATTTATGAAAGCAAACATATAATGAACAAGCAGTAAGTAAGGACGAATGGGTTCATATAGGCTCAGTTTAATGTTGGGTTGTTCTCGAAACGGGGAACAGTAGGAATAACAATGCAACTAAAAAGGAAAGAACATGGGAAATGTGACAGCAGCACAATGGGTATGAGGGGAATACAAACAGGGGATAATGACAACAGATTTCAGAGTTTCTCCAGAAGAATAGCTCCCAACACGGAGGAGAATCATTGAGTGCAATGGGAGGACTTTACAAAATAAGGTCAGGATGCCCAGGAAGAAAATGAGCTGCATACCCGGCCGACCGGATTAGAGCACTGGAGTGTGAAACAAAAAACAGGGAAACACCTCATTTGGTGGTCGGAAAACAGCAGCACCGTACCAACTAAGGCCCGTTCTCTACAATGATGATCAGCTCCATCACTATCTCTGGCACCGAGTAATTGCATCTTTCATGGCTCGATAGACGGGACGTATTAGGCCAGAACAGATTAGGCCAGACAGAGATGATGGGTATTGCATTGCAAACTCTGGAGTTAGCTCCTCCATATAATGAGGAGATGGAGGTCGGAAAATCGCACCGTACCAGGGACCGTTAACTAGATAGGTTGTTGAGGTGGGCGTCGAAGCCCCCCAAGAAATTGTATCTAGGACTTCAGTCGAATATCCGTACCTATTATATAGTATAGAAGATCTAGTCCGTCCAGAGGCATCCAAGCACTAATAGTTTGAACCCGAGTGGATCCGACCTCTATCACGTAAGTTGAGCTAGCGCACTACAAAACTTCTCGCTTCGGTCTACCTACGTTTGCTGGTTCTGAAAGAAAGTACTCGCCTTATCGAAGAAAGTAAGGAGAGGGAATAGAAATGCAACGACTTTCTCATAGTAGCTGATTGACTTATAGCTGTCAATACGACTAGCAGCTTTCTGAATGTGAGTCCGTTTTGT